TTTTTTATCTTGACTCGTATTGAATAAAAACCACCTAATCTTTCGAATCCTTGTTTCGTAGTCGATAAATTATACGTCCTCTGGTTGAATCATAACGACTTACTTCAATTTTTACTTTATCTCCCGGCAGTATCCGTATAAAACTACGTCGGATCTTTCCTGAAACATAACCTAGAATCAGATCTTGATTATCTAAGCGAACCCGGAACATGCCGTTGGGAAGCGATTCAGTAATTAAACCTTCATGGATCCATTTTTGTTCTTTCATTTCAGGCCAAGCCTCCTTGAAGTCTCAACTAATGGAGGAGAAATGGCATTAGATAACTCATACCCTTGCTTTTTTTTTTTACAAACAGGAAGAGATTTTGGATCACATTTCAATATTAAAAGGATTACCATATATAACACAAAATTTCTCCGCCGATTCCTTCTAGTCGAGCCTCGCGGTCTGTCATTATACCTCTCGAGGTAGAAAGAATTACAATCCCCATCCCACCTAAAATTCTAGGAATTCGTTGAGAGTTAGAATAGATTCGTAGACCGGGTCGACTGATCCGTTTTAAATTTAAAAAATTTCTATAGGGTTTTTTCCTATTCCTTCGATGTTGCAGGGTTAAAACCAAAAAATCTTTGTTTTTTTCTCGGTGTTTTCTGACGTTTTCGATAAAACCTTCTCGGAAAAGTATTTTAACAATATTTTCGGTAATATTAGTCGATGGTATACGAACAACTCGTTTTCTATACATACCAGCATTTCGTATAGAGGTTATTATCTCAGCAATAGTGTCTCTACCCATGATAAACTAAATTTATTGGTGCCTCAAAATTGGATATAATCAACATGTTTTTCTTGTTTTTATTAGTTTATGAATATGAATTTTTCAAGATATATGCGTGAGACGCAATCTACTAATTAATCTAATTCTTAATCGATTTATTTTAAATAAATCAAGGACATTACGATCTCATTTTATAATACCTCAGTAGCTTATAATACCTCGGGAGCTAATGAAACTATTTTAGTAAAATTTAATTGTCTCAATTCCCGCGGGATTGCACCAAAAATGCGAGTTCCTTTTGGATTTCCTTCTTGATCAATCACAACTGCAGCATTGTCATCATATCGTATTATTATGCCGCTGTCCCGTTTAAGTTCTTTACAGGTACGAACAATGACAGCCCTGACTACTTCAGATTTTTCTAGGGGCATGTTTGGTACGGCTTCTTTGATCACAGCAACAATAACGTCACCAATATGAGCATATCGGCGATTACTAGCCCCTAGAATGCGAATACACATCAATTCTCGAGCCCCGCTGTTATCCGCTACATTTAAATGGGTCTGAGGTTGAATCATATTTTTAGTATATTCTTTCAATACAAAGGATGAAGAAAATAAAAGAAATATTTTTTGGCTAAAAAAGAAACCTGCGGTTTTATTTCATCCCAAGACCCAGTTCTGCCGGTTCGACATTTTTATCCTGAAATAATAAATTGAGTTCGTATAGGCATTTTGGATGCTGCTATTAAAATAGCCCGCCTGGCTATATTTTCGGTTACTCCACCTATTTCATATAGTATTCGTCCCGGCTTAACAACAGCTACCCAATATTCAGGGGATCCTTTACCCGAACCCATACGTGTTTCAGCCGGTCTTACTGTAACTGGTTTATCGGGAAATATACGGACCCATATTTTTCCGCCGCGGCGTGCATTTCGTGTCATTGCTCGTCGACCTGCTTCGATTTGTCTAGATGTGATCCAAGCGGGTTCAAGTGCTTGAAGCGCATATTTACCGAAACAAATATGATTACCTCGATAAGATATTCCCTTCATTCTTCCTCTATGTTGTTTACGGAATCTAGTTCTTTTTGGGTTATAGTTGATGGTTGGTTCGGAATTCCATCTCTACTACAGAACTGGACGTGAGAGTTTCTTCTCATCCGGCTCCTCGCGAATAAAATAAAAAAACAAAGTATTCAAAATTTAATTTCAATTTATTTGAATAGATATTAGAACGTTTTTATAAAAAATTTTATAAAAACGTTCTAATAAATTAAATCTTTATTTTCTTTTGTCCTTATATCCAAGTTTACTAATAAAAAAAATAGAAAGTTTTCGCGGGCGAATATTTACTCTTGCAATCTTCATTTCATTCGTAGCACTTGTTCGTGACTTCTTATAATAGATGAATTTATTTCCGGTTTATTTCGCCATCCCAACTAGTGAATCAGTAAGTGAATCAGTAAGATTCAATTGTTCAATAAAATTTTTTGTATTCACAGGTTTTATCGTTCCCACCGCTTCGTACTTAATGGTTAGGTCAGAATTCTACAACGGAGCTCACAATCGAATTCATTCTTGAGTCAACCTTCTTAGTCTTTATTGGCTCGAAGCTCTTGATTTTTTCTATTACGTAGATTCATTTAATATTTCATTATGGATAAATCAATTAGTATTGATGCTTTATTACACTGTCTTTTATGAGATGACTCGCAGA